ATTCATATTAAGTTCCTCGCACCAAAAAAAAGAAATGGTTAATGATACAATCAACCGATGAATTATTACTTCATTATTCCATCACTTAAGATCTATCCGAAAAAAAAAAAAGAACTAAGAACTCTGAATTGAAATAATAATATTACTGAATCATCAGAGCTACTTCGATATCGCGTTTTTAGTTCCTATCCGTGGAGTCTTTGTAAATCTATACGGTTCCAGTTCTTCCATTTCTTTGTTCCGAACCATTCCATTCTTTCAATTCTTCGCTCTTTCTCTTCTATATGCATGCTTGACTTCATTTGTTTATTCATTCAATCCACAGTCACAGATAAAACGGAAGGGCTTGCATTGGAATCCGTCTAAATTCAGTGGGATGGGAAATAATATATATGGATAGCCCATATATAACTAGTGAATATCTAATATCACATATACATTGTTTCTTTAATAACGTAAACCATCCGTATCTTCTATTGAACTGGATTCTAGAATCATTCTTCGAAACATATACAGGGATTGGCTTAGAGCCCTTACATATACCCAGCTCGACCCCCCTTACTTTTTTTTTAATTCTCTAATATCATACATTTTTTTTTTGCTCCTATTCTAGATCGTATATACCGGTATGAGTTGGGATAAGCTTTTTTTTAAGACCATTTCGGAAGCTAGTCAATGATGACCCTCTATGGATTCACCTATATAAGCTGCGGCTAAAGTTGCAAAAATAAGAGCCTGAATCCCGCTTGTGAATAATCCAAGGAACATGACAGGTATAGGAACCACCGAAGGTACTAAAGAAACAAGAACAACAACTACTAATTCATCCGCTAATATATTCCCGAAAAGTCGAAAACTAAGTGATAAGGGTTTTGTGAAATCTTCTAGGATGTTAATTGGTAAAAGTATTGGAGTTGGTTGAATGTATTTACCGAAATAACCCAATCCTTTTTTGGTAAGACCCGCATAGAAATATGCCACTGACGTAGGTAAAGCTAAAGCAACAGTAGTATTTATATCATTCGTGGGTGCAGCTAACTCTCCATGCGGTAACTGTATGATTTTCCGGGGTAAAAGGGCACCTGACCAGTTAGAAACAAAAATAAATAGGAACATAGTTCCAATAAAGGGAACCCAAGGACCATATTCTTCTCCAATCTGAGTTTTGCTCAAGTCTCGAATGAATTCGAGGACATATTCGAAGAAATTCTGACCGTCGGTTGGAATGGTTTGTGGATTCCGAACAGCTATAGTGGCTGAACCTAATAAGATAGCAATTACAACCCAAGAAGTGATAAGTACTTGGGCATGGACTTGGAAACCCCCTATTTGCCAATAAAAATGTTGGCCTACTTCCACATCGGATATATCGTATAACACTTTTAGTAAGTTGATGGAACAGGGTAAAACATTCATATTGCCCTCTGACATAAATGGAACTTAAAAAGGAATTATTTTGATTCAGCCATCTCGTATCTCTTTCTCAACTCGTCTACTTTGAATCAATCGTATATTTCGGATCCCAAGTGATCACATAATATCCCCAGTGATTTTGATCTCTTTTTTGAGACTCAGGGATAGTAACCGATTCAATCAATTTATGGAGTTTCCAAAGTCATTGACTTATCCTATTATTAATCAACAATTTCTTATATAGCTAGAACCGCCCTCACAAATTGCAGATACTAATTTGTTAAGAATCAATCGGATTGAAGCTATAGCGTCATCGTTCGCTGGAATCGGAATATTTGCGAGATCCGGGTCACAATTTGTATCGATTAAACAAATTGTTGGAATCCCCAAAGTGAGACATTCTCGAAGAGCCGTATATTCTTCTTGCTGATCAACGATGATTACAATATCAGGTAACCCCGTCATATATTTGATCCCGCCCAGATAGGTTTGCAAGTGAGATAATTGCCTCTTCAACATTGCTACATCTCTTTTCGGGAGACAGTTGAGTTTCCCCGTATTTTGTTCCGATCTCAAGTTCCTGAACCTATGAAGTCTCATTTCTGTAGTGGACCAATTCGTTAACATACCACCGAGCCATTTTTTATTAACATAATGACACCGAGCCCTTATTGCAGCTGATGCTACTAAATTGGCTGCTTTATTTTTGGTACCAACTATTAAGAAGTGTTTTCCTATACTTGCTGCATCAAAAACTAAATCACAGGCTTCTGACAAAAAACGAGCAGTTCGAGTAAGATTTGTAATATGAATACCTTTACGCTTTGAAGAGATGTAAGGTGCCATTCTAGGATTCCATTTCCTAGTACCATGGCCAAAATGAACTCCTGCTTTCATCATCTCTTCAAAATTCATGTTCCAATATCTTCTTGTCATTTCTCCCCACATTTTTCTCTTTTTTTTTATTTAAGAGGTACCTGAAATAAATAATTGTTCCGACGGAACCTTCTACCGGAGATTGACCGTTAATACCCAGTCCAAGTCATTAATTCCTTTCTATTCGTTATTATCTTTATTACCAAATCAA